CTTTGAAAAAGACTTTTTTCCATAAGAAAAAAGAACTTACTATCTTTGGGACCTGATGCTACACCGCTGCTCAATACCTTAGTGGATCGACTCTATTACATAAGTTGATTCCTAACTTTTGTCCCATATCATGACATAAGTAAGCAGTTCTTAACTGTATCGACTCAATAGCTCGCTAATTGATCTTTACGGTGCTTTCTCTATCAATTTGATCCTTTATCCATAGAATATAGTATATAGGCTGCACTCATTTTTTTTTTCTTCCTATTTTGGTTCTCGTGAAGTCTCTTTCCTTGCTACAGCTGATAAAAATCGTTGCTTTGGACGATGCATTATGTAGAAAGCCTATTTTTTCTAGTATTTACTAGCCAATTTGATCTTTGCTTTTTTTCCTTATTTCTATAGTGGAGATAGTCGCACGTAATGACAGATCACGGCCATATTATTAAAAGCTTGTGGTAAGAATGGGTTTCGTTCTAGTGCCCGGAAATAATATTCCAAAGCCTTTGTATGCTCTCCATTGCTTGTGTGTATAAGGCCTATGTTATAGAGTATATAACTTCGATCATAGGGATCAATTTCTGGTCGCGTAGCTTCATAATAATTCTGTAAAGCTTCCGCATAATTTCCTTCGGATTGAGCCAACATCCGTTACGGTCGTTCATTCTATTCAAAAAATCTCCGTTCCAGAACCGTACATGAGATTTTCATCTCATACGGCTCCTCCCTTCTGCGCATAGTACTAAGGGGAATAATCCATAGATTAAAAATTGAACTATTCTCATCTCATTATGAACTGAAAGGAACTAGTATTTTTACAAGAAATTTCTAGCCAGCCTTCCCGCAAGAGGTTTTTTCTTAACACCAATCATATTAGTGTTAGATATAAATGGTAACTCCAACAATTTCTTTGTTCTCAACGCCTTCTATTTCCAGGAATTAGTCACTTCAACGATCTTTGATGGTTATACGGGTATCCAAAGTACAAACGAGATGGATGTTTGTTGTCCCAACCATTCTTGTTAGTCCCGATACCGATAAGGAAAAGGGGAATTTATAACAAAGTTTTTGTGTTGTTGATTCCTAGGTGTAGTGCTTTTTCCCTTATGCCGCCTATTGGTACTAATGTAGTGTAGGATTGACCCGCAATACGGAACCCATAGGTGTAACCTTTCGCTCAATACTCAAATCAACAATTGAAACATCTGAGGCTGCATCAATCGAGGATACACGATAGAAGGAATTGTTCTATCTCCAAACTTCACCTTCACCGAGCGTAGGTTTATTTCAATAATTTCGTTCTTTCTATACCGAATCGCGTCTCTTTCTCGTAAGACTGAGGTGAGGGCTAAAAAAAAAACAAGAAAAAAGAATCAAATCGCACCATCTCTGTAATAGGTAAATGCCTTTTTTTCTCCTGAAGTTGTCGGAATTATTCGTAATAAGATATTGGCTACAATTGAAGAGGTCTTATCAATAAAATTTCCATTTATACGAGATCTAGGCATAATTAGCAATCCATTCTAGAATTCTTTTCATTACCCCTCGGGGAAAATGATCCCACAAACAAAGCAAAGGAATTATACAGTACGAAATAACATAAAAACAGACTAATTTTATTTTAATAAATAGATATGGGCTTTCCGCTTAAATTGTCCCCTTTTGTTTGGGAAAGATATGAGATATTGGAATCAGATTGATTTCATTCCCATTTTTGTAGTATACCAATGAGCGGAACTATTACTATTTCATCTAAGTTAAATAACCAAGGACTTTATTTTACTATGGATTCTGATAACTCGAGAAGTTTTGATTTGGTTATGATCCAAAGAGAAAAAAGAATGGAATAATCATTCCATGAAAAAATAGAGTAGAGTAACCATACCTTCTGTTTGCATAACGTGTATACACCACGCCATACAATCGAAATATCAAAATCCATGGCATGGGACGATTCAAAAATTTGGAATAGATCCGTGGGGTAGCTGATGAATGAGAGAAGTTTTTGTTGAGAAATATTAAATGGGAAAGGAATTCTTCCTATGGAACTAGTGATCGGTCGTACCTGTACTGCAGTAATATGAATAACTCGCTATTCACTCAGTTTCTGGTCAATAATAAGATTATGTAGGAGAGATGGCCGAGTGGTTCAAGGCGTAGCATTGGAACTGCTATGTAGACTTTTGTTTACCGAGGGTTCGAATCCCTCTCTTTCCGTTTCTGTTAATTCACCAACGTTATCGACCACAATGTATCAAATCAAATACCAATTGAAACCATTATTCCAGCAATAAGACCCTTATTTGATCGAAATTCTCTATTCCTAATTACTGTGGTTATAAAATAGGAAAGAGCAAAAAAGAAAAAAAAATCCTACTCTTGATCCATTTGTGATAGGTGAAAAAATGCGGATGGATTAAGGCCCTTAGATCTATTTAGTTCGGCGAAAAGGGGACAAAATTCTATGAACCTTTCTTTCTTAATTTTGTTAGGTTCAAGT